ATTAATATCCGAACCTTATTGTATATAAATAATTGTATTATATAAATAAATAAAATTAAGGGTTCTTTTCTTGTTTTCTTGAGTGATTTGTTCTACAGAGACCGAACTCCTCCAATCCAATTTTTATTCATAATTGGAAGTTCCTACGAGATAATAGAAATAGATCGGTGAACCTTGGAAAAAGGGTTCTTTCACTTTGATTTTACATTATCAATTATGTAAAAAAAAATAAATCAAACAAATGGAGAAAAGCCGGCTATCGGAATCGAACCGATGACCATCGCATTACAAATGCGATGCTCTAACCTCTGAGCTAAGCGGGCTCACATAACATAAATTGGACACGTATACTAATTTAGTAAACTGCGTAGATATTAACTGTTCATTCTTAGCTATTTCATAAGAAATATGATATATAGAAAAATGAAAATATAAAGAATAAGAATATAAAATTTCCAAACATATTGTATATCGGAATATGTTATTATATAACATACCTATTAATATAGCGATATTTAATTTAGATATATTTCTAAAATAGATGTTTATCAATAATCAATATCTTAATTAGAATTAAGCTAGTAAGATTTTTTTTACGATTCTATTTTACTTTTTTTTATTAAAATATAAAAAAAAGCTTTTTTTACAAGTAAATAATTTATTATTTTAAGATAATTCTAAATTAATAGAATGATTAGTTATAGCCATTTTATTAGTTGTAGTTATGGCTATTAATTAAATAATTAAATTTTAAATTAATAATACTAAAATTTTCCTTTTCATTTTTTTTTTTAGTTATATTATAGAAGGTCTGCCCTAAGAAAAGGATAAGAATAAAAATGAAAGATAAAAGTGCAATCCAGATCATAATAAAAGATTTCTCCAGTTTCAGTCGGAAAGGTGAAAGCTAAGACGAAAAAAAAAAAAAAAGAATCGACCCTTCAAGTATTTAAAATAGCACGATAAAAATGATAGAAATAGGGGTATTTTAATAAATATATTTATATTAATAAATTATATTTATATTAATAAATATATTATAGTATAATATATATGTTATGCGGTATATATTGAATTTCTGATATAGAAATGATAGAATCATTTCTGATTGGACCAAATAAGGTCCCCGATATAGATGAAAGAAAATAGACAAGAAATCAAATAGTATAAAACACTTTTCAATATAAGAACGGGTATCTAATGAATTCAACGATTCGAGCATAATATAAATGAAAGAAAAAAAGGAGGGGTCGGCATCATAATGTGATCCTAATCACAGCACAAAACAAAAAAAGGGGATATGGCGAAATTGGTAGACGCTACGGACTTAATTGGATTGAGCCTTGGTATGGAAACCTACCAAGTGAAAACTTTCAAATTCAGAGAAACCCTGGAATTAAAAATGGGCAATCCTGAGCCAAATCCTGTTTTATGAAAACAAGCAAGGGTTTCATAAACTCATAAACCGAGAATAAAAGAGGATAGGTGCAGAGACTCAATGGAAGCTGTTCTAACAAATGGAGTTGACTGCATTGTGTTAGTAAAGGAATCCTTCCATCGAAACTTCAGAAAGTATGAAGGATAAACTTATAGACATACATATAGTACTGAAATACTATCTCAAAATGATTAATGACGACCCGAATCTGTATTTTTTATATTTATATGAAAAATGAAAGAATTGTTGTGAATCGATTCAAAATTGAAAAAAGAATCGACTATTCATTGATCAAATCATTCACTCCATCATAGTCTGATAGATCTTTTTAAGAATTAATTAATCGGACGAGAATAAAGATAGAGTCCCATTATACATGTCAATACCGACAACAATGAAATTTATAGTAAGAGGAAAATCCGTCGACTTTAGAAATCGTGAGGGTTCAAGTCCCTCTATCCCCAAAACGACCTGGTTGACTCCCTAATTATTTACTTTATCATTTTGTTAGGGATTCAAAATTCGTTATGTTTCTCATTCATTCTCATTATACTCTTTCACAACCGTATCTGAGCGTAAATTTTTTTCTTATCACAAGCCTTGTGTATGATATATATGATACACGTACAAATGAACAGCGTTGAGCAAGGAATCCCCAATTAAAAATTTGAATAATTAACAATACATACCATTACTTGTACTGAAACTTTAAAAATAAATTTTTAAAGATCTAAGAAATCCTATCAGGGACTGTATAATACTTTGTAATACTTTTTTCATTTTTGTAATTGACATAGATCCAAGTCCTATATTAAAATAAAATTAGGATGATGCGTCGTGAATGGTCGGGATAGCTCAGCTGGTAGAGCAGAGGACTGAAAATCCTCGTGTCACCAGTTCAAATCTGGTTCCTGGCACATAAGTAATTTATGTGAGTATATATTCTATAAATTAATTGATATGGGTCGACATACATATTTTATTTATTATATTGAAAAATAAATAGTATAGATCATGATACATATTTATCCATCTTAAGTGTCGGAGATATATCCCTTATAT